CATAGAAAATATTAATTACTATTTTATTATTCTTTTTTTTATATTTCATTATTTTTTTTTTTCGATTTAGAAATATTTATTTATTTTCAATTATTAATTATTATTAAAATATTTTTTATTTTAATAGAATTTCCTTTAATAATAAAAAAAAAAATAAATCTATTCTCTACTGTATATTCTTTACCCCTACGAAATGCCAGACAAACTAGAATGATCTGAGAAGGGATATAATGAAATTCTTTGATTGGTTCTTCCCATAAGAATGATTCCATTTTATTTTACTAATGACCCAAGATGAATTCTAACAACTAAAAAATGAGAAAAAATAATAAAATTTTATTCTTTTATTCGAAACGCCCCGTGATCTTCAACCAATTATGCGCTTCAATATAATTCCCAGGAGTAAGCGTTATAGCCTGTTTCCAATACTCAGCGGCTTGATCAAACCAAGCCTCCGCAATTTCAGAATCTCCCTGTCGAATGGCCTGTTCTCCTCGGTCGGAATAGGTAGGTCAATTCCTTCCCTTAGAACCGTACTTGAGAGTTTCCTACCTCATACGGCTCCTCAGTCAATTCTTTTGGTATCTTTTTTACTTTTCAAACTGAATGAGATTTCTTATAGATCTATCCCACTATTCGGGGTAACCAAAAGAAGTTAATCGCATGAGTTTCAAACTTTCATATTGATTAATAATCAGTTTTATCTTTTCTCCCACCTGCAGAAAAATAAGGCATAGGATAGGTATTTACTCCTATCGTTAGTATTTTCCGCAAGGTAACTATCTCGGTTTCATATCGAGATTTATTTTCATATCGAAACTTATATAGAATCTTTGAAAAAGGCTTTCCATAAGTAAGAAAGAAAAGACTTACTATCTTTGGGATCTGATCCTACACCGCCGCTCAATACCTTAGTGGATCGACTCTATTACATAAGTTAATTCCTAACTTTTTTCTATCTTATTCTTATATATAGGCATAAGTAAGCAGCTCTTTTATTAATGTATTGGCCAAAAACCTCATTAATTAATCTTTACGGTGCTTTCTTTCTATCAATTAGATTTTTTTATCCATAGACGTAGAAAAAAGTATATAGGCATATCTTATTTCTTCATATTTTTACTTCTATGAAGTTTCTTTCTTTGCTACAGCTCATAAAAATCGTTGTTTTGGACGATGCATATGTAGCGAGCCTATTTTTTTTTAGTATTTATTAGCGGATTTGGTATTCTTTTTTCTTTCTATAGTGGAGATAGTCGCACGTAATGACAGATCACTGCCATATTATTAAAAGCTTGTGGTAAGAATGGGTTTCGTTCTAGTGCCCTAAAATAATATTCTAAAGCTTTCGTATGTTCTCCATTACTTGTGTGGATAAGGCCTATATTATAGAGTATATAACTTCGATCGTAGGGATCGATTTCTAGTCGCATAGCTTCATAATAATTCTGTAAAGCTTCCGCATAATTTCCTTCGGATTGAGCCGACATCCGTTACGGTCGTCATTCGATTCAAAGAATCTCCGTTCCAGAACCGTACGTGAAATTTTCATCTCATACGGCTCCTCCCTTAATATGCATAATGAGAATAAAATAAATAAAAAATACATGGAATCAAAAGGGTTTGAAATATTCTCATTATGAACTGAGCGGAGCTAGTGTTTTTACAAAAAATCTCTAGCCAACCTTCTTGCGCAAGAGCTTTTACTAATATCAAACGTCTTGGTACTAAATATAAAGGATAACTCCAACAATTCCTTTGTCCTCAACGCTTCCTAATTTCCAGGAAATAGTCACTTCAACAGTCTTCGATGGTTATATGGGTATCCAATGTACGAACGAGATGGATGTTTGTTGTCCCAACCATTTTTTTTAGTCCCAATCCAGATAAGAAAAGGGAATAGGTAGGTAATTTTTAACAAAACTTTCGTGTTGTCGATTGCTAGATGTAGTGCTTCTTCCCCTATGCCGCCTATTGGTACTATATTACTAGGAAGTAGATTGACCTGTAATATAGAATACATAGGCGTAACCTTTCGCTCAATACTAAAATCGATAACTGAAGCATAGTATCTGAGGTTGCATCAATCGGGGATACACGACAGAAGGAATTGTTCTATTTCTAAACTTCACCTTCAACAAGCGTAGGTTTATTTCTATAAATATAGAATAAGAATCTTTGCTATCCCGAACCCGAATCGTGTGCCTTTCTCGTAAAACTAGGAGCAGTAAAATTAACTAAATAAAAAAAAATCAAATCACACCATCTCTATAATAGGTAAATGCCTCTTTTTCTCCTGAAGTTGTCGGAATTATTCGTAATAAGATATTGGCCACAATTGAAAAGGTCTTATCAATAAAATTTCCATTTATCCGCGATCTCGGCATAGATATCAATCCATTCTACAATTTCTCCTTGTGGGAAAACGATTCCACAAACAAAGGATTTGTACAGTACGAAGTAACATAAAAACAGATTCATTTCCAAACAAAAAAAAATTACATAAAGATACGAACCTTCTACTTACTACTTAATCTACTTAATATTTGTAATATTTTTTTTTTTATTCCAAATACTAAACCTTTTTCAAAAATCAATAAGAAATAGTTGATTTCGAATTCATAAAAAAAAATGTAGTAGTATAGGAACTATTCCGATTTCATTGAAGCGGAAGAATCAAGGAATTTTTCGATTAGGTCAAAAAAAGTTTTGATTGAATTATGATCTAAAAAGGAAGGGGATCCAAAGAGTAAAAGAAAAAGAATCGAATAATCATTCTATGATGGAAATAGAATAACCGTTTATTTTTGTTGTGTCCATAGCAAGTATACACTATACAATTAAATATCCATGGGACGATTCATTAATTTGTAATAGATCGATGAGATAAGGGAAATGTCTCGCTATTTTTTCGGTTTCGGAGTCATAATCGTTCTTGTATTGTGTAGGAGAGATGGCCGAGTGGTTAAAGGCGTAGCATTGGAACTGCTATGTAGGCTTTTGTTTACCGAGGGTTCGAATCCCTCTCTTTCCGTACTTTTCACCTAATTCGTCAACATCCCTAACTGTAACAAATCAAACAACAAGAAATACCATTATTAGAACCTAACAGTTAGGTCCTTCTTTTTTTATTTTGATATATTCTATTTCTAGCGGTACGTAAAATACTAGAAAGAAAAGAATGGACAAGGAATTAAAATATTTCTGCCGATCTCTGATACATGAATAGGAAAAATCCGGGACGGGGTAGGATATATGAGTGGGAAAAAATCCGGATTAAACCCCTGACTTTAACTTTAAACTTTAAGTGAATTTAGTTTGGTGAAAGAAAGGGGTCAAATTGTCCGAACTCTTTGTATTTTATTTAGGGTTAAGTCTGACGGGAATAATATTCTACCACTAGCAATTCATTTATTTTCAAACCGACCCACTTACTATCTATTATTTGATTGACTAATCCTTTATACGGAAATGGGTGAAGAGTAAAATGTTTGGGCAATTCCTCAGGGGGGGATGAATCCAGATAATTTTGAATTAGAGCTCTGGATTTTTGTTCATCCCTCGCCATAATAGTATCTTGGGGTTTGCAACGATAACTTGGTATATCTATTATACGACCATTAACTAAAATATGTCTATGGTTAACTAATTGGCGGGCTCCGGGAATAGTCGGAGACATACCCAAGCGAAAAAGGATGTTATCCAAACGCATTTCAAGTAATTGTAGTAAAACCTGACCTGTTGACCCTTTGGCTTTTCTGGCGATACGAACGTATTTAAGTAATTGTCGTTCAGTAATACCATAATGAAAACGTAATTTTTGTTTTTCTTCTAGACGAATACGATATTGAGATCTTTTCCCGGGACGCGGTTGGTTTCTAAGATCACTTCCGGCTCTAGGCCTTTTATTAGTTAGTCCAGGTAAAGCCCCTAGACGACGTATTTTTTTGAAACGAGGCCCTCGGTAACGCGACATAAAGACTCCTTAATTTATTTTCTTTATTAAAATTTAATAATATATATTTCATTTTATATTTCATTATTAAATAAAACTAAATGAAGTTAAATCTCATTATTTATTGTAATACAATAAATAATGAGATGAAGTGTATAAATATCATATACGAATACAGTTTTGTATTATATATATATTTTTGTATTAAAAATATTTTTTTGTATTAAAATATGTAAGTAAAAAAAAAAAATAAAAAAATCGAACAAATAAATAAAAATAGAAAAAAGCCGGCTATCGGAGTCGAACCGATGACCATCGCATTACAAATGCGATGCTCTAACCTCTGAGCTAAGCGGGCTCACAGAAATTCTACATGTATAGGAATTCAATAAATAAACTATATCTTAGTTTAGGCTTAGCTATTAACTATTCTTTTTTTCTTTTATAATATGAATTTCAAATAAATATTGAATTTAGTTTCTTTTTATCTTTTTCATTTTTATAAATATAATATTTTTCGTCTTTTCGTCTAGAACAATTAGATTCTATTTAAATTCAATTTCAACTTGAAAATAATTTCATTATTAATATATAAAAAAAATAAATTGAATTTAAATTTTCTATTTTAGTTATAGAAGTCTGTCCTAAGAAAACCTAATTATAATAAGATATTCTTATGCTTTTATTCAGAGACTCAGATGAAAAACAAAGAATCGACCCTTTGAGTATTACAAATTGCATGGGAAAATGAAAGGAGAGGAGGATATATGGTATATATCCATCCATATTGAATTGCAGCTACAGAAATGATAGAATCATTTCTGATTAGACCGATCAAATATAGGCTTCTGATAGAGATGAAAGAAGATAGACAAAAAATAAAATAGGAGGAAACACCCTTCGGTATAGTAATCCATATCAAATCTAAGGAATTCCGTGGTTCGGGCATAAATGAACAAATTAAGGGGTAAGGACATCACACTGAGATCCTAATCTTAAATAAAAGGGGATATGGCGAAATCGGTAGACGCTACGGACTTAATTGGCTTGAGCCTTAGTATGGAAACCTACTAAGTGCAAATTTTCAAATTCAGAGAAACCCTGGAATTAATAAAAATGGGCAATCCTGAGCCAACTCCTTTTTTCTTTTGATTTTTTCTTTTGAAAAGAAAAAAAAAACTAAGGGTTCAGAAAGCAAGAAAAAAAGGATAGGTGCAGAGACTCAAAGGAAGCTGTTCTAACAAATGGGGTTGACTGTGCTGTGTTGTTATAAGGATTCTTCCATCAAAATTCTAATCAAAAAAAAGGGTGAAGCATATACGTACTGAACTATATCAAATGATTAATAACAACTTTTTTTATTTATATATTTATGAATATGAAATGAAAAAATTTATATGAGAAAAAAATTGAAGAATTCTTGTGATTGTGAATCGATTCCAAGTTGAAAAAAGAATCAAATATTCATTCATCAAACCATTCACTCCATAGTCTGATAGATTTTTTGAAGAACTGATTAATCGGACGAGAATGAAGAGAGAGTCCCGTTCTACATGTCAATACTGACAACAATGAAATTTATAATAAGAAGAAAATCCGTCGACTTTTAAAATCGTGAGGGTTCAAGTCCCTCTATCCCCAAAAGCTTATTTCACTCCCTAACTAGTTATCTTTTTTTTTCATTAATGGTTTGAAGATGGTTCTCTTTTTTTCTCTTTTCAAAATGAAATGGATCGATCCGGACATAAAAGGTTTTCTCATATCACAAGACTTGTGATATATATGATATACGTACAAATAAATATCTTTGAATAAGGAGTACTCATTTGAGTGATTCACAATCCATAGTCGTACTAAAACTTATAGACAAAGTCCCTCTTTTTGAAGACCCAAGAAATTCTGGTACCTAGATAAGACTTTATAATACTTTTCGTCCTTTTTTTAATTGACATAAACCCCAGCTATCTAGTAAAATGAGGAGATGATGCAACAGAAAGGGGAATGGTCGGGATAGCTCAGTTGGTAGAGCAGAGGACTGAAAATCCTCGTGTCACCAGTTCAAATCTGGTTCCTGGCACATGATGAATTTTTTAATGAGTATCTATGTCTATAAATTAACCAATATCAATATGGATCGATATGCATATGTCGAGATCATGACATATACGTAAGTTATTTATCTAGTTATCATGCGATCTACCCCATTTATTTTATAGATAGATGGGTAGATAGTTTGTTTATAAATTTATTATATATTTTTTTTTTATTTTTTTTTTATTTGTTCATATTGTGTCTCTTCTCATGTAAAATGAATATTAATACTTCATACATATTTCAAAAGGTTAAATTAGTTAAAGGTTAAATTAGTTAGTTGAAGCGCCCAAAACTAAAAAAAGTTCGAGTTTCGGGGAGTTAAAAGATGAAAATAGATAAGATTCATCTCAGATCCAGTACAAATAGAATCGGATCCTCTCTCATATTTTTTTCTATTCCTTCATTTCCTCATACATTATATGACTTTCTGAGGCCCATCTAAGTAAGTGATTGATGTATGCGCGGTACAAAGTTCATGATGCAGAATTTTTTAGTTCATTCTATCGGTTCTTAGCTCATCTAAAAGAAAACTTTTTTGAATCTCAATGAATTCTTAATTTGTCGTTTATTTTTTTATACACCCGTAGGACCAGTGGAACATCAATTACTCTGTTTGATCTAGAGCAGAACAGACAAATAGTCCTTAGTTGTAAGTTGTAGAAGTGAAGATTAGTTTCTTATCCTTCAATAAGCATCTTGTATTTCATAAAAATTGGGTACAATATAATCCTTACGTAAGGGCCATCCTACCCAACTTTCGGGCATTAAAATACGTTTCAGGCGTGGATGATTATCATAATAGATTCCTAACATATCATAAGATTCCCGTTCTTGAAAATCTGCGCTTTTCCAAACCCAGAAAACGGACGGAATTCTAGGATTGCTCCTTGGAACAAATACTTTTATGCATACCTCTTCCGGTTGATCCACACCATACTCTATTCTCGTAAGATGATACACACTAGCTAACAGCCCGCCCGGCGCTACGTCATAGGCACATTGAGAACGTAGATAATTGTAACCATATACATATAAAATAACAGCAATGGAATGCCAATCTTCGGGCTTTATTTGTAAAGTCTCTATTCCTTGGTAATCGAAGCCCAAAGATCTATGAACTAGCCCGTGTTTGACTAGCCAAGCAGACAAACGACCCTGCATTTTGTTTATATCTCCTGCATTTTTTTTTTTTTATATATTTGTATAAGTATTTTACTCTTCGATAAAATTTCTGAAAATTGAACCGCCGCTTACAACAAAAATGAATCCTGTTTAATTCACTAATTCGTGGGAAGATATTGAACTTTTGTATTTGAAAAATGTTTCAGGAGGAATCTCTGAAGTAGATGGAGATTTATATAGTAATCCTTGATCATAATTTCCGGTATGAATACTACGTCCAACACGAAACTTGTGATTGATAGTAAAACATCGATTCTTCGGTTGAGCCT